GGATTTTTGCGATTATTTTTTAACAGGGGTTACTGAATATCAAAAGCTTATTACACGTAATCCTATTTTTTTAAAACGAGTTGAGGGCGTAGGATTTGTTGACGGGGAAGAAGCACTAAATTGGGGGTTATCCGGACCGATGCTACGGGCTTCCGGAATACAATGGGATCTTCGTAAAGTTGATCCTTATGAGTGTTACTACGAATTGGATTGGGAAGTTCAATGGCAAAAAGAGGGCGATTCGTTAGCCCGTTATTTAGTAAGAATCGGCGAAATGACAGAATCCATAAAAATTATACAACAGGCTCTGGAAGGAATTCCGGGGGGACCCTATGAAAACTTGGAAATCCGACGTTTTGATAGAGTAAAAGATCCCGAATGGAATGATTTTGAATATCGGTTTATTAGTAAAAAACCCTCTCCAGTCTTTGAATTGTCTAAACAAGAACTCTATGTTAGAGTTGAAGCCCCAAAAGGCGAATTGGGAATTTTTTTGATAGGAGATGCAGGCGTTTTTCCATGGAGATGGAAAATTCGTCCACCGGGATTTATCAATTTGCAAATTCTTCCTCAGTTAGTTAAAAGAATGAAATTGGCTGATATTATGACAATACTCGGTAGTATAGATATCATTATGGGAGAAGTTGATCGTTAAAATGATTAAAATGATAATGGATACAACTGAAATACAAGCTATTAATCCCCTTTTCAGATTGGAATCCTTAAAAGGGGTCTATGGGATCCTATGGATACTTGTCCCTATTTTTTGTCTTCTATTAGGAATCACAATAGGTGTACTTGTGATTGTTTGGTTAGAAAGAGAAATATCTGCAGGGATACAACAACGTATTGGACCTGAATACGCTGGCCCTTTAGGAATTCTTCAAGCTCTAGCAGATGGTGTAAAACTGCTTTTCAAAGAAAATCTTCTTCCATCTAGAGGAGATGCGCGTTTATTTAGTATCGGACCATCCATAGCAGTCATATCCGTTTTACTAAGTTATTCAATAATTCCGTTTGGCTATCACCTTGTTCTATCCGATCTTACTATTGGCGTTTTTTTATGGATCGCCATTTCAAGCGTTGCTCCTGTTGGACTTCTTATGTCGGGATATGGCTCAAATAATAAATATTCCTTTTTAGGTGGTCTAAGAGCTACTGCTCAATCAATTAGTTATGAAATACCATTAACTCTGTGTGTATTATCAATATCTCTACGTGTGATTCGCTGAGACACAAAATTTCCTCTCTATTTTTTTTCTTAAGCTTAAGAAAAAGATTAATGTACATTTTTCGTTTTTTATTCATTATTTTGATTTTAGTTGATGGCTTAAAGCAGATAGTTATATGGGTGAACGAAAACGGCTTAAAAATTTGCAGTAAAAAGTTAAGTCTCATTTCCTACGTACAAGGATTAATTAAACAGAAGCAGTAGAGACTGTTTACCCCAAGATTCGCTACTTAAGCATGATTACTTGAAGCGGGTTCAAAAGACCAACTCCGCGGTATTTTTTTTTTATTAGCTATATTAACAATCTATTAATATTAATATAGGGGTAGGTTGAACAAAAATGAGTGGATGATTAGGAAGACCAAAATACACAAAGGGTTCGTAAAGAGTTGGTAATGTAGATTTGATACGTTACCCAAAAGGAGATTTCTGTATATAAAAAGAAATTCAATTGGGGCTTGAGGTTGGTAGAAATACTCAAGAAGTATTCCCCACAATTCCGATCCAAAGGATGTTCCTATTCACTGATTAAGTAAATAACTATCACGAACGAGATAATCTTTTATTTTGGTTAAAGCACCTTTTATGAGTTATGAAGAAAGGAGAAGAGGAACGGAATAAAAAAGAATAATTTCAAAAAAAGAGAGAGCTTTTTTTGATTCTTTCTCATATATTATATATATTTTAGTTCTAAAGAGAGAACTCTTGTCATGAGTTCTGAATTAGAATGTAAGGTCTAATTCTTTTTCGTAAATTGAAAAAAAAAAATAGGTTGAAATATCTATGCACTAGTGTTTATAAAAATATTATAAACAGTCTTTTATTTAATATTTAATTTAAGGATTGCATTATTGATCAACAAAAAAATGAAATTTTTATAATTAAAAAAAGATAAGATCAATTCAGAAGCGCTTTTTTACTATATTTAATTTATATTAAATTAAATATAGTAATAGTAAATTGAAATATATTTAAGTAGAGCAAACAGAATTTCGTTGGTATAATTCGGAACCTTAGAATAAGTATCCTCCAAAAAATATCAAGATAACTAATAGCGAGATACCCTTAACTTAAATTTATTTGTGACCTCTGAGGAGCCGTATGAGGTGAAAATCTCACGTACGGTTCTGTAATAGCGATGTGAGCATTGGTGTTCTCCTCGACTATGATTATCTAACAGTCTAAGTACAGTTGATATAGTTGAAGCCCAATCAAAATATGGTTTTTGGGGGTGGAATTTATGGCGTCAACCTATAGGGTTTAGCATTTTTCTAAGTTCTTCTCTAGCCGAGTGTGAGAGATTACCCTTTGATTTGCCAGAAGCAGAAGAAGAATTAGTAGCGGGTTATCAAACGGAATATTCGGGTATCAAATTTGGTTTATTTTACGTTGCTTCGTATCTAAATCTACTAGTTTCTTCCTTATTTGTAACAGTTCTTTACTTAGGGGGTTGGAATCTTTCTATCGCATATGAATTAATTCCTAAGCTTTTTGACATCAATAAAGCGGGTAAAATCTTTGGAACAATAATCAGTATACTTATTACATTAGCTAAAACTTATTTGTTCTTGTTTATTCCTATTGCAACAAGATGGACTTTGCCAAGGCTGCGAATGGACCAATTATTAAGTCTTGGATGGAAATTTCTTTTACCTATTTCTCTAGGTAATCTGTTATTAACAACTTCGTTTCAACTTCTTTCATTGTAAAATACTACATATTCTGTATTCACAACTTGTCTCAAACAAGAGAAAGAAACAAGCATAAAACCTTTTTATTTATAATTTATATATTCACGACATGTTTTCTATGGTAACTGAGTTCATAAATTATGGTCAACAAACAGTCCGAGCTGCCAGGTACATTGGTCAAGGTTTCGTGGTTGCCTTATCTCATGCGAATCGTTTACCTATAACTATTCAATATCCCTACGAAAAGCTGATCACACCTGAGCGTTTCCGGGGCCGAATCCACTTTGAATTTGATAAATGCATTGCTTGTGAAGTATGTGTTCGTGTATGTCCTATAGATCTACCTGTTGTTGATTGGAAATTGGAAACTGATATTCGAAAGAAACGATTGTTTAATTACAGTATTGATTTTGGAATCTGTATATTTTGTGGTAATTGTGTTGAGTATTGTCCAACAAATTGTTTATCAATGACTGAAGAATATGAACTTTCTGCTTATGATCGTCACGAGTTGAATTACAATCAAATTTCGTTGGGTCGGTTACCGACATCAGTAAGTGACGATTACACAATTCGAACAATTTCAAATTTACCTAAAATAGAAAATGGATAAAACCCTTGATTTGATGCATTGATTCAAAAAAAACTTAAAAATAAAAAGAAATAAGGTCTTGTTTGGATCTAAAAGAATAATTTCATCAACTCAAACCTTTAATTAGTTTTGTTTAAAAGTTTCGGAATAGACAATCGATTTCTTTTCTATATTAGAGTAATGATTTTGATAATAGATATAGTTTAAAACTATAGATATAGTTTTAAACTATTCTTTAGGATATTAAATGAGAATACTCCAATAACACTATCTACGCACATTGCATTTACTTAAAACAAAAGAAGTTTCATAAAAAAAGGAGCCACTTCTTTTTTCCTGCTACGTTCAGTTCAATAAAGTCATGAAATATTTCAATTTATATATTTTTTGAAATGAATTTATCTGGACCAATACATGGTTTTCTTTTAGTCTTTCTAGGATCGGGTCTAATTTTAGGGGGTCAGGGGGTAGTATTACTTTCCAATCCAATTTATTCTGCCTTTTCGCTGGGATTAGTTCTTGTTTGTATATCCTTATTCTATCTTCTCTTGAACTCCTACTTTGTAGCTGCTGCGCAGTTACTCATTTACGTAGGAGCTATAAATGTTTTAATCATTTTTGCTGTGATGTTCATGAACGGTTCCGAATATTCCAAAGAGGAAAATCTTTGGAATATTGGCAATGCAATTACTTCGATAGTTTGTACAACTCTTTGTATGGCACTAATTAGTACTATTCTAGATATGTCATGGGACGCTATTATTTGGACTACAAGATCAAACCAGATTCTAGAACAAGATTTGATAACTAATAATCAACAAATTGGGGTTCATTTATCAACAGATTTTTTTCTTCCATTTGAACTTGTTTCAATAATTCTTTTAGTTGCTTTAATAGGTGCAATTGTTGTAGCCCGTCAATAGTAAATAAGAAATTCAATTCACGTATCGACTACTTGTTATATGTGATTCAATCGAATCGATTGAGTTGGTGTTTAGATTGAGTTGAATAAGGTTGATAAGGAGTTGGTTAATGATGCTCGAACATATACTTGTGTTGAGTGCCTATTTATTTTCTATTGGGATCTATGGATTGATCACAAGTCGAAATATGGTTAGGGCTCTTATGTGTCTTGAACTTATATTAAATGCAGTTAATATCCATTTTGTAACATTTTCTAATTTTTTTGATAATCGTCAATTAAAAGGGGACATTTTCACAATTTTTGTTATAGCTATTGCAGCCGCTGAAGCAGCTATTGGGCTGGCTATTGTTTCATTAATTTATCGTAACCGAAAATCGACTCGTATTAACCAATCGAATTTGTTGAATAATTAATATTAGCAATAGAAATTCCAATAGTACGAATGGAGTTCGAATTAGTATGTTTGCTACATTAAGGTATGATAGTGTTTACAAAAACCTAAGAAATCAAAGTATCTTGGACCTTTGTCATAAACCAATCCAGAAGTAGATTGATTAGAAAAATTCTGATAACTTGTTGATTCGTCTGGTATCTAAATTAAATTAAATATAGGGTTTATTTATAAGCTTACTAGGTCGAAAATTTCTGGCACTCAAAATGTATAGATTCAATGTCACATTCAGTAAAGATTTATGATACATGTATAGGATGTACTCAATGTGTCCGAGCCTGCCCGACCGATGTATTAGAAATGATACTCTGGGACGGGTGTAAAGCTAAACAAATTGCTTCTGCTCCAAGAACAGAAGACTGCGTTGGTTGTAAAAGATGTGAATCCGCCTGCCCAACAGAGTTTTTAAGTGTTCGAGTTTACTTATCTCATGAAACAACCCGCAGTATGGGTCTAGCTTATTGATACATTCGAGAAGATTTTACTTGAATCCACCAGTTGAATCCATTTGATTTTTTTACCGACAAACTCGTTTGAGCACGGGTTTGTCTGGTCCAAGTGTATCTTGTATTTACCACGAATTATTTTACTTGGTTAACAACAATTGTCATTTTGCCAATATTTGGTGGTTCTTTAATCTTTTTTCTTCCCCATAGAGGAAATAGGGTCATTCGTCAGTATACTATATTTATATGTACCCTCGAACTACTTCTAACAACTTATACATTCTGTTATCATTGCCAAATGGATAATCCATTAATCCAACTAGCAGAGAGTTATAAATGGATACATTTTTTTGATTTCCATTGGAGATTAGGAATAGACGGACTTTCTATAGGACTTATTTTACTAACGGGATTTATCACTACCTTAGCGACTTTAGCAGCTTGGCCGGTTACTCGAGATTCTCGATTATTTCATTTCCTGATGTTAGCAATGTACAGTGGTCAAATAGGATCATTTTCTTGTCGGGACCTTTTACTTTTTTTCATCATGTGGGAGTTAGAATTAATTCCCGTTTATATACTTCTATCTATGTGGGGAGGAAAAAAACGTCTGTACTCCGCTACAAAATTTATTTTGTACACAGCGGGGGGTTCCGTTTTTCTCTTAATGGGAGTTTTGGGTATCGCTTTATATGGTTCCAACGAACCAACATTAAATTTTGAAACGTCAGTTAATCAGTCGTATCCTGTAGCTTTGGAAATCTTATTCTATATTGGATTTTTTATTGCTTTTGCTGTTAAATTGCCGATTATACCCCTACACACATGGTTACCAGATACCCATGGAGAAGCACATTACAGCACTTGTATGCTTTTGGCCGGAATCTTATTAAAAATGGGAGCGTATGGGTTGGTGCGGATCAATATGGAATTGTTATCTCACGCCCATTCTCTATTTTCGCCGTGTTTAGTGATAGTAGGTACAATGCAAATAATCTATGCAGCTTCAACATCTCTTGGACAACGTAATTTAAAAAAAAGAATAGCCTATTCTTCCGTCTCTCATATGGGTTTCATAATTATAGGCATCGGATCTATAACTGATACAGGACTCAATGGAGCTCTTTTACAAATAATATCACATGGATTTATTGGTGCTGCACTCTTTTTCTTGGCAGGTACTACTTATGATAGACTGCGCCTTGTTTACCTTGACCAAATGGGCGGAATAGCTATTCGAATGCCAAAAATATTCACGATGTTCAGTAGCTTTTCTATGGCTTCCCTTGCATTACCGGGTATGAGTGGTTTTGTTGCGGAATTGATAGTATTTTTCGGAATAATTACCAGCCCAAAATTTCTTTTAATGCCAAAAATACTAATTACTTTTGTAATTGCAATTGGAATGATATTAACTCCTATTTATTCATTATCTATGTCACGACAAATTTTCTATGGATACAGGTTCTTTAATATTCAAAATTCTTCTTTTGTTGATTCTGGGCCGCGCGAGTTATTTCTTTCAATTTCGCTCTTTTTACCCATACTAGGTATTGGTATGTACCCCGATTTCATTTTTTCACTGTCGGTTGACAAGGTCGAAGTTATTCTATCTAATTCTTTTTTATAAATAGTTTTCATAACTAAAACAATGATTTTGAAATCATTCATTTTGTATTTTCAAAGCTCTAGAATGAAAAAAGAGAGCTTTTCTCATCAATTTCTAAGTAAAGTTAAAAAAAAATGAATTTTAACCCCATATGGGCAATGAGCACGAACCGCGTGAATCAAATATTTTATTTGATTCACACGGTTCGCATAAAGTTTTTTAGTATTTAATTTAGTATATATACACTGTACTCGGTTGTATTCCCAAGATCCTTTCTTGAATCTTGAACTCAGTTAGATGTTAATGTAAATGAACCATAACTATGCAGTCCTATTCCTAATAAATTGACCCCAAAATAGCAAATCCAAATTATAAGAAACCCTAGAAGCGCTACAATTGCTGAGTTGAAACCCTGCGTATTACTAGTTGTTCGAGTATGTAAATAAATCGCGAATATGGTCCAAGTAATAAACGCCCACGTTTCTTTTGGGTCCCAATTCCAATAGGATCCCCACGCTTCGTTAGCCCACACTGCTCCTGAAAGAATACCTATGGTTAAAAATAGAAACCCTAAACTAATAATCCGATAACTCCAACAATCCAATTGTTGAATCAATTGACACCTGTAATAATTCTTAGTAGAAAAAAAGGAAGTATTTGGCAAAAGATTCGTTCTTTCATTCATGTATTTGATTTCACCAATGAAAAAATATTCATTTAATATTAATAATAATAAAAGATTACTTTTCCAAAAAATTGTTCCGTTTTTTCTCAATGTAATAACTAGAAGTGCTATTGACAATAATGATCCGCATAAAAGCGATGCATAGCCCAATATCATCATAGTTACGTGCATTATTAACCACTCAGATTGAAGAGCAGGTACTAAGATTGATATTGAAGAGTGGTTTATTTCAGTTAAAAGACCTGAAGTAACAAAGCCTTGAGTCAACAGAACACTTGAACCGATTATTGTGCTTAAATAATTTTTTTTTTTAAAAAAAGGAACTATATGAATAAGCGAAAAACTCCAGGAAAGAAAGATTAATGATTCTGATAAATCGCTTAGTGGGAAATGTCCCGAATAAACCCAACGCGTAACTAATAATCCGGTTAGACAAAAAAAGGTAACTATCATCCCCCTTTCGGATGAATCATCTAGTTGTACGGTTTCATCTTCGAAAAAACAGCTTATTAGCCAAATTGTAATTCTGATTGAAACGATTGAAAAGGAAATATGAGTTAGTATATGTTCTAAGGTTGAAAATATCATAAAAAATCTTAAAAAAGAAAAGAAGAATTTATAAATTTAAATAGAAATCGGGAGTTGAATTTATTATAATTAAGAATTAGGAAGGTGGCATGCCGCCACTCGGACTCGAACCGAGATGCTCTAGCACTGCTTCCTAAGAGCAGCGTGTCTACCAATTTCACCATAGCGGCCTGTCTTAAACTTATACTTAAATTATTAATTATTTAATTATTATTATAATATATAATTATTATAATATATAATTATTATAATATATAATATATAAATATATAATAATATATAAATATATAATAATAATAATTATAATAATTAAATTATAGTATAATAATTAAATTATAGTCTATCACTAAAAAATCGTCGAGATTGAATAATTAAATGCAGTATACTATTTTTTCACAAAACTTGACATTTCTGAATAAAAATGGATTCAAAGAACGACTTGAAGTTTCGTTGTTTTAGTTTTTAGTTTAAGGTTTTGGAGTTTTCAGTTTTCGTGACTTTTAGATTTTATCTTGAATTCTTCGAACTAGAAAGTTATACCGTGAATCAAGCGATAGAATTCCAAAAATGGACTTTATCAATATCAATGAACATAAATAAACTAGAACGAAGATAGAAATAAGAGATAAAAATTTGTATTTTTCTATATTGTAACTGTGAAATATGTCGATGGGGAAAAAATGCTCCCCATCTTCGAACTGAGACAAAGAAAGATAAATCGTTTTATCTTGTCTTTATTGGTTTGTCACTAAAACAAAAACAGTATTCATATTTTTTTAATTTATTAATATTTTTTTAATTATTAATTAATTATTAATTAAATATAAATAAAAGACTAAACTGAGTTACATTTCAAATTGATGAGCCCAACTCACTAGATAATGGATCTTATAGAATTTGAATTTGATATAAAAATAAAACAAAGAAGGGGTTAAGTAGATTGCGATTTTTCCAACCTTTATTACATTACTATTACTTAGTTATTTGCTGTACAAAAAAACTTTTTGAATTTCCGGTAAAAAGGGATTTCCCCAATGAAAAAGCTTTTAACGCTGTCCAATATCCCCCCCTTTTCCAAATATTTTTACGAATACGCTTTTTTGATGTCGAAGTACGCTTTTTTGGAACTGCCATTTAATATTTTAAAAAATATTCTGTTATAGCTGGATGTGAAAGACATCTATTGTTTCAAACAAATTGGTTAGCCTAGTTACGAAAGATATGTGTAAATTGAATCAATAAAAATAAAATAATAAAAAATCTTACTAGTACTAAATGCTAAAAAAGAGAATACGAGATGTTATTTTTCAGACTTTTTTTATTGCATAAAATAAAAATATCCGGAAAATCGTTTTCTTGATTCGTACCTTTCGTTGGTATTATTTATCATTCAAATCTATATCTGTCTATATTTATAGAATCCCTTGTGTCATACAAATTGAATTAGTTAAGTTTAACCTGTCTAAAAAAAACGGAATCAAAAAGTAAAAGACTCTTCGATTTGTATTTTGATGATTTGATTTAAATGCAATAAAATACCCTACAAAAGGGGTTTACGATAAGAACCCAATTTTTACTTAATGAAAATATTTTTTCTATTAAGTGATCAAAGCTGTATAAAGAGTATTTTGAATTTTCAAGATTTGGAATTTCTAGCTTTCATATCATTTGACCAAATGTAACCTCTTGGTTTGACTATTTGAAGGATTTAGCAAAAACTTAAAACATAGAAAATGAAATTCTATTTAAATTATTAAATTACAATTTTTAGAGTGAAATTTAAATTGGTTTAACTTAGTCCATATCTTGACTTTTCTTTTATCTTATTGATCCCTTTCAAAGATGTGAGATCTGGGAAATCGTAAACTATTAATTAAGATTAAGAAATATCAATTAAAATTAAAAATTAAGAAATTAATAAATAATATAATTAAAAACCTTTTATGCAACATACATATCAATATCAATATGGGTGGATCATACCTTTGATTCCACTTTTAATTCCTATATTAATAGGAGTGGGGCTTCTTCTTTTTCCAACTGCAACAAAAAATCTTCGTCGTATGTGGTCTTTTCCGAGTGTTTTATTGTTAAGTATAGTCATGTTTTTTTCAATAAATCTATCTATTCAGCAAATAAATGAAAATTCTATCTATCAATATGTCTGGTCTTGGGTCATTATTAATGATTTTTCTTTAGAATTTGGATATTTGATCGATCCACTGACTTCCATTATGTCAATATTAATCACTACTGTTGGAATTATGGTTCTTATTTATAGTGATAATTATATGGCTTATGATCAAGCGTATTTGAGATTTTTTGCCTATATAAGTTTGTTCAGTACTTCCATGCTGGGATTAGTTACTAGTTCTAATTTGATACAAATTTATATTTTTTGGGAATTGGTTGGGGTGTGCTCCTATTTATTAATAGGATTTTGGTTTACACGACCTCTTGCAGCAAATGCTTGTCAAAAAGCTTTTGTAACTAATCGTATAGGGGATTTTGGTTTATTATTAGGAATTTTGGGTTTTTTTTGGATAACGGGTAGTTTCGAATTTCGGGATTTATTCGAAATATTTAATAACTTGATTGTGGCTAATGAAGTGAGTTTTGTATTTGTTACTTTGTGTGCTGTTCTATTATTTGCCGGTGCCGTTGCTAAATCTGCACAATTTCCCCTTCATATATGGTTACCCGATGCCATGGAGGGGCCCACTCCTATTTCCGCTCTTATACATGCTGCTACCATGGTAGCAGCGGGAATTTTTCTTGTAGCCCGGCTTCTTCCTCTTTTCATAGTTATACCTTACATAATGAATTTTATTTCGTTGGTAGGAATAGTAACATTATTATTAGGAGCTACTTTAGCTCTTGCTCAAAAAGACATTAAGAGGGGTTTAGCCTATTCTACAATGTCTCAATTGGGTTATATGATGTTAGCTCTGGGTATGGGGTCTTATCGAAGTGCTTTATTTCATTTGATTACTCATGCCTATTCCAAAGCCTTATTATTTTTAGGATCCGGATCCATTATTCACTCAATGGAAACAGTTGTTGGGTATTCTCCCCATAAAAGTCAAAATATGGCTCTTATGGGGGGTTTAACAAAACATGTACCACTTACCAAAAGTACTTTTTTAGTAGGTACACTTTCTCTTTGTGGTATTCCACCGCTGGCTTGTTTTTGGTCCAAAGATGAAATTCTTTCTTATAGTTGGTTATATTCAACCAGTTTCGCAATAATAGCTTGGGTTACCGCGGGATTAACAGCATTTTATATGTTTCGTATCTATTTACTTACTTTTGAAGGGCATTTAGGTGTTCATCTTCAAAATTACATTGGTAAACAAAAAATCCCCTTCTATTCACTATCTATATGGGGTAAGAGAGTTTCCAAAAAAATTAACAAAAATAAAATTTGTATTTTATTAACTAAGGAACGTTTTTCTTTTTTTTCAAAGACGATATATCCAATTGATGATCGTGCTAGAAATGTGATACGTCACTTTATTACTATTACTATTGGTCATCCTGAGAATGAAAAATTTTATTCCTATCCTTATGAATCCGATAATACTATGTTATTCCCGTTATTTGTGTTGTGTCTATTTACTTTGTTCGTTGGGTTTATAGGAATTCCTTTAAGTCAGGAAGGGGGGGATTTAGATATATTATCTAAATGGTTAACTCCCTCTATCAATCTTTTGCCTCAAAAATTGAATAATTCGAGGGATTGGTACGAATTTTTCAAAGATGCAATTTTTTCAGTCAGTATAGCTTCTTTAGGAATATTGATAGCGTCCTTTTTATATAAATCGTCTTATTCCTCTTTACTAAATTTTGATTTAATTAATTCGGTTCTTAAAATGAAAAGTGGTCCTAGGAGACTCCTTTGGGACAAAATTATAAATGCTATATATAATTGGTCGTATAATCGTGCTTATATAGATTCCTTTTATACAATGTCTTTAACGAGAGGAATAAGAAAATCTGCTGAATTGATTCATTTTTTTGATCGGTGGGTAATTGATGGAATTACGAATGGGTTTGGTGTTATTACTTTCTTTGTAGGAGAAACTATCAAATATTTGGGTGGGGGGCGCATATCTTCTTATCTTTTTTTCTATCTATCATATGTGTCTATTTTTTTTATTTTAGGTTATTTTTTTATTATTTAATTTTAAATTGAAATTAAATGAAATTTTAATTTTTAATATTGAATTGAATTGATAATTTTTTTTTATAATTTATAATCATAACATAAAACATAAAAGAGGTTATTGTTAAATGTTAAATAAATAAATAAAAATAAATAGGTCATATCACATGCCACCTTCCTAATTCTTAATTATAATAAATTCAACTCCCGATTTCTATTTAAATTTATAAATTCTTCTTTTCTTTTTTAAGATTTTTTATGATATTTTCAACCTTAGAACATATACTAACTCATATTTCCTTTTCAATCGTTTCAATCAGAATTACAATTTGGCTAATAAGCTGTTTTTTCGAAGATGAAACCGTACAACTAGATGATTCATCCGAAAGGGGGATGATAGTTACCTTTTTTTGTCTAACCGGATTATTAGTTACGCGTTGGGTTTATTCGGGACATTTCCCACTAAGCGATTTATCAGAATCATTAATCTTTCTTTCCTGGAGTTTTTCGCTTATTCATATAGTTCCTTTTTTTAAAAAAAAAAATTATTTAAGCACAATAATCGGTTCAAGTGTTCTGTTGACTCAAGGCTTTGTTACTTCAGGTCTTTTAACTGAAATAAACCACTCTTCAATATCAATCTTAGTACCTGCTCTTCAATCTGAGTGGTTAATAATGCACGTAACTATGATGATATTGGGCTATGCATCGCTTTTATGCGGATCATTATTGTCAATAGCACTTCTAGTTATTACATTGAGAAAAAACGGAACAATTTTTTGGAAAAGTAATCTTTTATTATTATTAATATTAAATGAATATTTTTTCATTGGTGAAATCAAATACATGAATGAAAGAACGAATCTTTTGCCAAATACTTCCTTTTTTTCTACTAAGAATTATTACAGGTGTCAATTGATTCAACAATTGGATTGTTGGAGTTATCGGATTATTAGTTTAGGGTTTCTATTTTTAACCATAGGTATTCTTTCAGGAGCAGTGTGGGCTAACGAAGCGTGGGGATCCTATTGGAATTGGGACCCAAAAGAAACGTGGGCGTTTATTACTTGGACCATATTCGCGATTTATTTACATACTCGAACAACTAGTAATACGCAGGGTTTCAACTCAGCAATTGTAGCGCTTCTAGGGTTTCTTATAATTTGGATTTGCTATTTTGGGGTCAATTTATTAGGAATAGGACTGCATAGTTATGGTTCATTTACATTAACATCTAACTGAGTTCAAGATTCAAGAAAGGATCTTGGGAATACAACCGAGTACAGTGTATATATACTAAATTAAATACTAAAAAACTTTATGCGAACCGTGTGAATCAAATAAAATATTTGATTCACGCGGTTCGTGCTCATTGCCCATATGGGGTTAAAATTCATTTTTTTTTAACTTTACTTAGAAATTGATGAGAAAAGCTCTCTTTTTTCATTCTAGAGCTTTGAAAATACAAAATGAATGATTTCAAAATCATTGTTTTAGTTATGAAAACTATTTATAAAAAAGAATTAGATAGAATAACTTCGACCTTGTCAACCGACAGTGAAAAAATGAAATCGGGGTACATACCAATACCTAGTATGGGTAAAAAGAGCGAAATTGAAAGAAATAACTCGCGCGGCCCAGAATCAACAAAAGAAGAATTTTGAATATTAAAGAACCTGTATCCATAGAAAATTTGTCGTGACATAGATAATGAATAAATAGGAGTTAATATCATTCCAATTGCAATTACAAAAGTAATTAGTATTTTTGGCATTAAAAGAAATTTTGGGCTGGTAATTATTCCGAAAAATACTATCAATTCCGCAACAAAACCACTCATACCCGGTAATGCAAGGGAAGCCATAGAAAAGCTACTGAACATCGTGAATATTTTTGGCATTCGAATAGCTATTCCGCCCATTTGGTCAAGGTAAACAAGGCGCAGTCTATCATAAGTAGTACCTGCCAAGAAAAAGAGTGCAGCACCAATAAATCCATGTGATATTATTTGTAAAAGAGCTCCATTGAGTCCTGTATCAGTTATAGATCCGATGCCTATAATTATGAAACCCATATGAGAGACGGAAGAATAGGCTATTCTTTTTTTTAAATTACGTTGTCCAAGAGATGTTGAAGCTGCATAGATTATTTGCATTGTACCTACTATCACTAAACACGGCGAAAATAGAGAATGGGCGTGAGATAACAATTCCATATTGATCCGCACCAACCCATACGCTCCCATTTTTAATAAGATTCCGGCCAAAAGCATACAAGTGCTGTAATGTGCTTCTCCATGGGTATCTGGTAACCATGTGTGTAGGGGTATAATCGGCAATTTAACAGCAAAAGCAATAAAAAATCCAATATAGAATAAGATTTCCAAAGCTACAGGATACGACTGATTAACTGACGTTTCAAAATTTAATGTTGGTTCGTTGGAACCATATAAAGCGATACCCAAAACTCCCATTAAGAGAAAAACGGAACCCCCCGCTGTGTACAAAATAAATTTTGTAGCGGAGTACAGACGTTTTTTTCCTCCCCACATAGATAGAAGTATATAAACGGGAATTAATTCTAACTCCCACATGATGAAAAAAAGTAAAAGGTCCCGACAAGAAAATGATCCTATTTGACCACTGTACATTGCTAACATCAGGAAATGAAATAATCGAGAATCTCGAGTAACCGGCCAAGCTGCTAAAGTCGCTAAGGTAGTGATAAATCCCGTTAGTAAAATAAGTCCTATAGAAAGTCCGTCTATTCCTAATCTCCAATGGAAATCAAAAAAATGTATCCATTTATAACTCTCTGCTAGTTGGATTAATGGATTATCCATTTGGCAATGATAACAGAATGTATAAGTTGTTAGAAGTAGTTCGAGGGTACATATAAATATAGTATACTGACGAATGACCCTATTTCCTCTATGGGGAAGAAAAAAGATTAAAGAACCACCAAATATTGGCAAAATGACAATTGTTGTTAACCAAGTAAAATAATTCGTGGTAAATACAAGATACACTTGGACCAGACAAACCCGTGCTCAAACGAGTTTGTCGGTAAAAAAATCAAATGGATTCAACTGGTGGATTCAAGTAAAATCTTCTCGAATGTATCAATAAGCTAGACCCATACTGCGGGTTGTTTCATGAGATAAGTAAACTCGAACACTTAAAAACTCTGTTGGGCAGGCGGATTCACATCTTTTACAACCAACGCAGTCTTCTGTTCTTGGAGCAGAAGCAATTTGTTTAGCTTTACACCCGTCCCAGAGTATCATTTCTAATACATCGGTCGGGCAGGCTCGGACACATTGAGTACATCCTATACATGTATCATAAATCTTTACTGAATGTGACATTGAATCTATACATTTTGAGTGCCAGAAATTTTCGACCTAGTAAGCTTATAAATAAACCCTATATTTAATTTAATTTAGATACCAGACGAATCAACAAGTTATCAGAATTTTTCTAATCAATCTACTTCTGGATTGGTTTATGACAAAGGTCCAAGATACTTTGATTTCTTAGGTTTTTGTAAACACTATCATACCTTAATGTAGCAAACATACTAATTCGAACTCCATTCGTACTATTGGAATTTCTATTGCTAATATTAATTATTCAACAAATTCGATTGGTTAATACGAGTCGATTTTCGGTTACGATAAATTAATGAAACAATAGCCAGCCCAATAGCTGCTTCAGCGGCTGCAATAGCTATAACAAAAATTGTGAAAATGTCCCCTTTTAATTGACGATTATCAAAAAAATTAGAAAATGTTACAAAATGGATATTAACTGCATTTAATATAAGTTCAAGACACATAAGAGCCCTAACCATATTTCGACTTGTGATCAATCCATAGATCCCAATAGAAAATAAATAGGCACTCAACACAAGTATATGTTCGAGCATCATTAACCAACTCCTTATCAACCTTATTCAACTCAATCTAAACACCAACTCAATCGATTCGATTGAATCACATATAACAAGTAGTCGATACGTGAATTGAATTTCTTATTTACTATTGACGGGCTACAACAATTGCACCTATTAAAGCAACTAAAAGAATTATTGAAACAAGTTCAAATGGAAGAAAAAAATCTGTTGATAAATGAACCCCAATTTGTTGATTATTAGTTATCAAATCTTGTTCTAGAATCTGGTTTGATCTTGTAGTCCAAATAATAGCGTCCCATGACATATCTAGAATAGTACTAATTAGTGCCATACAAAGAGTTGTACAAACTATCGAAGTAATTGCATTGCCAATATTCCAAAGATTTTCCTCTTTGGAATATTCGGAACCGTTCATGAACATCACAGCAAAAATGATTAAAACATTTATAGCTCCTACGTAAATGAGTAACTGCGCAGCAGCTACAAAGTAGGAGTTCAAGAGAAGATAGAATAAGGATATACAAACAAGAACTAATCCCAGCGAAAAGGCAGAATAAATTGGATTGGAAAGTAATACTACCCCCTGACCCCCTAAAATTAGACCCGATCCTAGAAAGACTAAAAGAAAACCATGTATTGGTCCAGATAAATTCATTTCAAAAAATATATAAATTGAAATATTTCATGACTTTATTGAACTGAACGTAGCAGGAAAAAAGAAGTGGCTCCTTTTTTTATGAAACTTCTTTTGTTTTAAGTAAATGCAATGTGCGTAGATAGTGTTATTGGAGTATTCTCATTTAATATCCTAAAGAATAGTTTAAAACTATATCTATAGTTTTAAACTATATCTATTATCAAAATCATTACTCTAATATAGAAAAGAAATCGATTGTCTATTCCGAAACTTTTAAACAAAACTAATTAAAGGTTTGAGTTGATGAAATTATTCTTTTAGATCCAAACAAGACCTTATTTCTTTTTATTTTTAAGTTTTTTTTGAATCAATGCATCAAATCAAGGGTTTTATCCATTTTCTATTTTAGGTAAATTTGAAATTGTTCGAATTGTGTAATCGTCACTTACTGATGTCGGTAACCGACCCAACGAAATTTGATTGTAATTCAACTCGTGACGATCATAAGCAGAAAGTTCATATTCTTCAGTCATTGATAAACAATTTGTTGGACAATACTCAACACAATTACCACAAAATATACAGATTCCAAAATCAATACTGTAATTAAACAATCGTTTCTTTCGAATATCAGTTTCCAATTTCCAATCAACAACAGGTAGATCTATAGGACATACACGAACACATACTTCACAAGCAATGCATTTATCAAATTCAAAGTGGATTCGGCCCCGGAAACGCTCAGGTGTGATCAGCTTTTCGTAGGGATATTGAATAGTTATAGGTAAACGATTCGCATGAGATAAGGCAACCACGAAACCTTGACCAATGTACCTGGCAGCTCGGACTGTTTGTTGACCATAATTTATGAACTCAGTTACCATAGAAAACATGTCGTGAATATATAAATTATAAATAAAAAGGTTTTATGCTTGTTTCTTTCTCTTGTTTGAGACAAGTTGTGAATACAGAATATGTAGTATTTTACAATGAAAGAAGTTGAAACGAAGTTGTTAATAACAGATTACCTAGAGAAATAGGTAAAAGAAATTTCCATCCAAGACTTAATAATTGGTCCATTCGCAGCCTTGGCAAAGTCCATCTTGTTGCAATAGGAATAAACAAGAACAAATAAGTTTTAGCTAATGTAATAAGTATACTGATTATTGTTCCAAAGATTTTACCCGCTTTATTGATGTCAAAAAGCTTAGGAATTAATTCATATGCGATAGAAAGATTCCAACCCCCTAAGTAAAGAACTGTTACAAATAAGGAAGAAACTAGTAGATTTAGATACGAAGCAACGTAAAATAAACCAAATTTGATACCCGAATATTCCGTTTGATAACCCGCTACTAATTCTTCTTCTGCTTCTGGCAAATCAAAGGGTAATCTCTCACACTCGGCTAGAGAAGAACTTAGAAAAATGCTAAACCCTATAGGTTGACGCCATAAATTCCACCCCCAAAAACCATATTTTGATTGGGCTTCAACTATATCAACTGTACTTAGACTGTTAGATAATCATAGTCGAGGAGAACACCAATGCTCACATCGCTATTACAGAACCGTACGTGAGATTTTCACCTCATACGGCTCCTCAGAGGTCACAAATAAATTTAAGTTAAGGGTATCTCGCTATTAGTTATCTTGATATTTTTTGGAGGATACTTATTCTAAGGTTCCGAATTATACCAACGAAATTCTGTTTGCTCTACTTAAATATATTTCAATTTACTATTACTATATTTAATTTAATATAAATTAAATATAGTAAAAAAGCGCTTCTGAATTGATCTTATCTTTTTTTAATTATAAAAATTTCATTTTTTTGTTGATCAATAATGCAATCCTTAAATTAAATATTAAATAAAAGACTGTTTATAATATTTTTATAAACACTAGTGCATAGATATTTCAACCTATTTTTTTTTTTCAATTTACGAAAAAGAATTAGACCTTACATTCTAATTCAGAACTCATGACAAGAGTTCTCTCTTTAGAACTAAAATATATATAATATATGAGAAAGAATCAAAAAAAGCTCTCTCTTTTTTTGAAATTATTCTTTTTTATTCCGTTCCTCTTCTCCTTTCTTCATAACTCATAAAAGGTGCTTTAACCAAAATAAAAGATTATCTCGTTCGTGATAGTTATTTACTTAATCAGTGAATAGGAACATCCTTTGGATCGGAATTGTGGGGAATACTTCTTGAGTATTTCTACCAACCTCAAGCCCCAATTGAATTTCTTTTTATATACAGAAATCTCCTTTTGGGTAACGTATCAAATCTACATTACCAACTCTTTACGAACCCTTTGTGTATTTTGGTCTTCCTAATCATCCACTCATTTTTGTTCAACCTACCCCTATATTAATATTAATAGATTGTTAATATAGCTAATAAAAAAAAAATACCGCGGAGTTGGTCTTTTGAACCCGCTTCAAGTAATCATGCTTAAGTAGCGAATCTTGGGGTAAACAGTCTCTACTGCTTCTGTTTAATTAATCCTTGTACGTAGGAAATGAGACTTAACTTTTTACTGCAAATTTTTAAGCCGTTTTCGTTCACCCATATAACTATCTGCTTTAAGCCATCAACTAAAATCAAAATAATGAATAAAAAACGAAAAATGTACATTAATCTTTTTCTTAAGCTTAAGAAAAAAAATAGAGAGGAAATTTTGTGTCTCAGCGAATCACACGTAGAGATATTGATAATACACACAGAGTTAATGGTATTTCATAACTAATTGATTGAGCAGTAGCTCTTAGACCACCTAAAAAGGAATATTTATTATTTGAGCCATATCCCGACATAAGAAGTCCAACAGGAGCAACGCTTGAAATGGCGATCCATAAAAAAACGCCAATAGTAAGATCGGATAGAACAAGGTGATAGCCAAACGGAATTATTGAATAACTTAGTAAAACGGATATGACTGCTATGGATGGTCCGATACTAAATAAACGCGCATCTCCTCTAGATGGAAGAAGATTTTCTTTGAAAAGCAGTTTTACACCATCTGCTAGAGCTTGAAGAATTCCTAAAGGGCCAGCGTAT